GTTCTTAATATTATTACTTTACTTACCTGATAGAATAGATAGATTCCACAACAAATCTTTTGATTCGGAATTAGGGATTCATGTCCCATCTGATGAATCTATTTTCTTTTATACTTTTGTATCTCACTCTATCTTGTTTTTTAGTATTATCTAAAATAACCGATGAATTCGAAATTTTCCATAACTTAGGTAAGTGCTTTATCAACATATGTAGTGTAGTGAAAAAATAAATGGAATTTAACCCCTTCATGCTTACTATAACTAGTTATTTCGGTTTTCTACTGGCTGCTTTAACTATAACTCCAGCTCTATTTATTGGCTTGAACAAGATAGGTCTTATTTGATACGTCTTATTTGAAATGAATTGAATGAATAAGTCAGAAAAGAAGAAAAGAAAAATCTTTTGTATTCCTAGTATTCTAGGACTCTTTTCCGCACTAATCACCAATTCTTTTCTTGGTCATTGAGATTCGTGGATAATTTAGACTATTATTTAGAGATAGATCGTACCTCTTTTTTTTAGCCCCTCGAACAAATAGAAATGATTGAAGTTTTTCTTTTTGGAATCGTCTTAGGCCTAATTCCTATTACTTTAGCGGGATTATTCGTGACTGCGTATTTGCAATACAGGCGTGGGGATCAGTTGGATCTTTGATTGAGTAACATTTCTTTTTTGATTGACCTCCTCCAGACCAGAGAGGAGGTCAAAGTGGAGTTGCAATTCGACTTTGTTTTTTTTAAGTTATTTTACTCTGTTTCGGCATAAAACAGATGGAATCACGCTCTGTAGGATTTGAACCTACGACATCGGGTTTTGGAGACCCGCGTTCTACCAAACTGAACTAAGAGCGCTTTCAAAAAGCAAATTCCTAACGTGTTTCACGTACGTTACGTATAGTATTCACAAATTCAAGTTATACCCACTTTAATCGATCTCCCCGATATTGCCCATAAAGAAGAGAGAAGGAATAGGTAGGGATGACAGGATTTGAACCTGTGACATTTTGTACCCAAAACAAACGCGCTACCAAGCTGCGCTACATCCCTTTTCCAAATTGTTGTACAATGCCATTGTACACAATTCCTTTCTTGTTTTCCACATTGTAATTTTCTTCTATTTCTCTATCTATATAGAACTTTCTTGTCATTTCTTGCTTGTCATTTCTTGTTTTTGGTCTCATATAATCAAGGAAGGGTATACATCTAAAATCCAATCAAATTTCACCTATAAAAGAAAGATTACTATTCCTTAGTAATGTATAGGAGGAAGGGTCATCTTTTTTAGGTATAGGAAAATTTCGTCTATATGGTTCATTTTATATATATAATATTGTATTTCTTTTTTTAGTTACGAATTTAAGAAATACAAACTATCTTGGGCAAAAGTATCTGATCATATATGTATTCCAATAAGGAAGGAGGATTTTCAATGCGGGATATAAAAACATATCTCTCTGTAGCACCCGTGCTAAGTACTCTATGGTTTGGGGTTTTAGCGGGTTTATTGATAGAAATTAATCGTTTATTCCCAGATGCTTTGTCATTCCCTTTTTTTTAATTCTAGTTATTCCTATGCGAGAGATAGAATTTCACATGACGAAAATATTCCTTCAATCCTTTTTTAGTATACGAAGCAAAAAGAAAGAAAAGATGGATTGGGTCGAACCTCAGGATCATGAAAAATTCGGTAAATCCCTTTTTAGAAAACACAAATTTAATTAAAAAGGGTATGCAAGTTAAGTCAGGTCTCACAACAAATCAGAGCATAGAAAGAGGCTAGGACTGGGGTTGCTACTTAAATGAAAGGATTTCGAAGCAAAATCCTTGCTAATTCGACAAGGATTGTATTTTTTAATTATTTCTCTATTTTTTATTCTATTGGATTCGTTAGAGAATTCGAAGAATTACAACAAAATATTTAGAATTAGAAATCACATTTTTAGTTAGAAACTTCTATGGATTTTATTCTTCTTCTTCGGATCCAAAATAGAAGAATAAAGGAATAGATATAAGAATTAAGTTAAGTCGATCCAAAAAGGAAAGGAGGTTCATGGCCAAGGACAAAGATGTTAGAATCGGAGTTATTTTGGAATGTATCAGTTGTGTTCGAAAGGGTACCAATAAGGAATCGACGGGAATTTCTAGATATAGTACTCAAAAGAATCGTCACAATACACCCGGACAATTAGAATTAAGAAAATTTTGTCGTTATTGTCGCAAGCATACGACTCATAACGAAATAAAGAAATAGGAGCATCGTGTGCTCGATTTTTCCAAAGAACAAAAAGAGTAAGAACTTCTTATTTAATATATAGAACATAGATAGAAAACAAAATAAAAATCAACTCATCTGGTTTTAGGTAGATATTATTTCATATGTATAGAGGATTTTTATTATATTTATATATTTAGTATATGAATATAATAATATATGGACCAAAGAAAGACTACTTACTTTTGGATCCAGAATGAATAAAATAAAGAAATCCTTTTTTGCCAATTTTCAAATAAAATAAGGAATAAATCATGTATATATCTAAACAACCTTTTCGTAAATCTAAGCAACCCTTTCGTAAATCCAAACAACCCTTTCGTAAATCCAAACAACCTTTTCGTAAATCTAAACAACCTTTTCGTAAGCGTTCTCGAATTGGCCCGGGGGATCGAATTGATTATAGAAACATGAGTTTAATTAATCGATTTATTAGTGAACAAGGAAAAATATTATCCAGACGAATAAATAGATTAACCTTGAAACAACAACGATTAATTACTCTTGCTATAAAACAGGCTCGTATTTTATCTTTCTTACCATTTCGTAACTATGAAAATGAGAAGCAATTTCAAGCCCAGTCAATTTCAATAATTACTGGCCCTAGAAACAGAAAAAATAGACATATTCCCCAATTAACACAAAAGTCCAATTCCAATCGAAACTTAAGAAACTCCAACCAGAATTTAAGAAACAACAATCGAAACTGAAGTTCCGATTGTTGATGTTTTATTCAAAAAGGTAAGACTCATATTATATAAAGTAATCCTGTTTTGATTCTTGGTAATCTTAATTTATTGTATCTTCCCGGAGTTCCTTCTCCGGGAATTCATTTTTAATTATTCCTGTATATTACTTTTTTCTCCTTTAATTGATGGTTTTTATTTTATTAGAAATCGTGTAAAGATTATTTGGATTTGATACAGCTACTTGTGCAAGCATTTTACGATTAAGAATCAATTCCTTCTTATACAGATTGTGTATTAATTTACTATAACTATCGAAACTATAACTATCGAATACTTTATATATCCGTGTTGCCGCGTTTATCCGAGTGATCCACAAACGACGAAAATCCCTCTTTTGCCTGCCTCTATCTCGATGAGAAGAAAAAAAAGCTCTTCTTACTTGTTGAGTAATCATTCGATTAAGTCTTAAATGAGCACCTCTAAAGTTTGAGGCAAATGAACGCATTTTTGTTCGTCGTCTCCGAGCTACATATCCTCGCGGAACTCTGGTCATTGAATCAAATTAACCTTAATGAATAACTAATGATTTCTCTTGTTTTAACCGTCCCTTTTCCCATTAATAACAAAACGGATTATTCCGATATATAAAATATTAATTCCAACGGCTTTTGCTACTATAACCTTCCCAACCACGATTTTTTATTCTATTCCCTTCAGTTATTTCGCATAGAAATAACAAATTCTAACCATACTAAAAAAACAGTGGGTTCCATCGTTTCTGTGGTTTCCTTTTAAACGGTGAGGCCCTCTCTATACACCGGAGCCCTCTCTTTCATTTCATCAAAAGGTATTGTGAACTTGTATAGTTCACATTCTTTGGCTCTACCTATCCATTATAGAGTAAATAGCTCTTTTCACAATAAGAGTTATTCATACAGTGACGGTATTTAATTATGAAAGTTGGCTTAATAGCTGACCCTTTAGTCCGTTCTTTTAAGATAAAGGAGCATAAGCCTTTTTCGTTTTATTACTATTTCCTCCGCTTAATAGATAACCATTTGCTACCAATGGGGGAATTCTTCTTCTAATTCCAATCTAGATGATTGGATTTGCACCAAAGGAAACCAGAAATTCCATATACCATAGAAATCTAGGATAGAGAAGCTCTACCCTATTCATTGGTACTGATCATGGATACTTCCAAAATTGTCTTATTTGTTTGAACTCATGATCTGAACGAGTCGCACATACACCCTAGCACATGTTCCTCGACGCTGAGGACACCCCTTAAGCGCAGGCGTTTTTCTAGCATTTCGTATTGGCTGTCTTGCATTTCTAATAAGTTGTTTAACTGTCGGCATGTCGTATGTATATAGAAAAAAATGGATTGGTTTAGATCGATCTTAACCTGCGGATTCATCATCATGAAGTATTTCTATTTTCTATAAAATCGCATAAAACCCGAATTTAGGTTTGAAATAAATTTACAAGAAGTCCAGCCCCTACCAATCCTTAAACATTTCTGGAAACCGCATTGGATCGGTATCGCAGTGCTCGTCAATCATTTCATCTCCTACAATATCGACAAGTCCATAAGCTTTTGCTTCGTCTGCTGACATAAAAACATCCCTTTCCATGTCTTCGGATACAACCCAAAAAGGCTTGCCTGTTCTTAGTGCATAAACCCTTGTGATCATTTCGCGAACTTTGTGTAATTCTTCCACTTCTAGTAAAAATTCAGGTGTCCTTGCCCGATAATAAGCACTAGCAGGTTGGTGAAGCATAATCCTAGCGTGAGGGAATGCTATACGCTTGGTGGGTTCTCCTCCAAGCAGAATAAAGGAGGCCATGGATGCAGCTATTCCAAGGCATATTGTATATATGTCTGGTGTCACCGTTTGCATCGTATCAAAAATTGCCATTCCTGAGATTAGCCATCCGCCGGGAGAGTTTATAAACAAAAAAATATCGCTAATTCCATCTTCTATACTGAGATATACCATGAGACCCGTAATATGATTCGTGATCTCGCAACGAATCTCTTGACCTAAAAAAAGTGTTCTTTCTCGATACATAACATTGTATAAGTCAACCCAAGTCGCTTCTTCATCTCCGGGAATCCGGTAAGGTACTTTTGGAACACCAATCGGCATATTAGATTAATATTATTAAATTTAAGTAACAAAACTACACTTTAATATGGAAACGTAAGAATGGAGGAGAAAGAAAGAATCCGCAGTTTATTATCTTTATTTTTTCTTATTCTATAAGAATACTATAGATTATATTAATACATAGATTGAAAAATGATACATATAAGGAAGGTAAAACAGATTGAATAAAGAAAAAGGAATTTTTGATTCGAATGATAAACAAAGACGGATTAGGGATCTATTCTAGGTTTTTCCAAGTAGCCCAAGCTACCCATTGCATATTGGCGCTTATCGAGTATAGAATAGATCTGCTTCGCTTTCTTCTTACAAACAGAATTGGCTTCTTATTTTTAATGAAATGAAATAAATATTCATACTTTCTGACACAGAATCTCCTAGAAGGGATATGGATAGTCTTTTCCAATGCGATAAAATAAAACGACATCGTGTCTATTTTTCTTTGCTAAAGGGGTATTTCGATGGGTTTGCCTTGGTATCGTGTTCATACTGTCGTATTGAATGATCCGGGTCGATTGCTTGCGGTGCATATAATGCACACAGCTCTAGTTTCTGGTTGGGCTGGCTCGATGGCTTTATACGAATTAGCGGTTTTTGATCCCTCAGATCCTGTTCTGGATCCAATGTGGAGACAAGGTATGTTTGTCATCCCCTTCATGACTCGTTTAGGAATAACCAATTCGTGGGGTGGTTGGACTATTTCAGGAGGAACTACAACGAATCCGGGTATTTGGAGTTATGAAGGTGTGGCAACTGCGCATATTGTGTTTTCTGGCTTGTGTTTCTTGGCAGCTATCTGGCATTGGGTATATTGGGACCTAGAACTATTCCGTGATGAGCGGACGGGAAAACCCTCTTTGGATTTACCGAAGATCTTTGGAATTCATTTATTTCTTGCAGGGGTGGCTTGTTTTGGCTTTGGTGCATTTCATGTAACGGGTTTGTATGGTCCTGGGATATGGGTGTCCGATCCTTATGGACTAACTGGAAAAGTACAAGCTGTAAATCCTGCGTGGGGCGCAGAAGGTTTTGATCCTTTCGTTCCGGGAGGAATAGCTTCGCATCATATTGCTGCGGGTACATTGGGCATATTAGCGGGCCTATTCCATCTTAGTGTCCGTCCGCCTCAACGTCTATATAAAGGATTACGTATGGGCAATATTGAAACTGTACTTTCCAGTAGTATTGCTGCTGTTTTTTTTGCAGCTTTCGTAGTTGCCGGAACTATGTGGTATGGGTCGGCAACTACCCCAATCGAATTATTCGGGCCTACTCGTTATCAGTGGGATCAGGGATACTTTCAGCAAGAAATATATCGAAGAGTTAGCGATGGGTTAGCTGAAAATCTTAGTCTATCAGAAGCTTGGTCTAAAATTCCCGAAAAATTAGCTTTTTATGATTATATTGGGAATAATCCCGCAAAAGGGGGATTATTCAGAGCAGGCTCAATGGACAATGGGGATGGAATAGCTGTTGGATGGTTAGGACATCCCGTCTTTAGAGATAAAGAAGGACGCGAGCTTTTTGTACGTCGTATGCCTACTTTTTTTGAAACATTTCCGGTAGTTTTGGTAGATGAAGAGGGAATTGTGAGAGCGGACGTTCCTTTTAGAAGAGCAGAATCCAAATATAGCGTTGAACAAGTAGGCGTAACAGTCGAGTTCTATGGTGGCGAACTTAATGGAGTAAGTTATTCTGATCCTGCTACTGTAAAAAAATATGCGAGGCGCGCCCAATTAGGGGAAATTTTTGAATTAGATCGAGCTACTTTGAAATCAGATGGTGTTTTTCGCAGCAGTCCAAGGGGTTGGTTCACTTTTGGTCATGCTACCTTTGCTTTGCTCTTCTTTTTCGGACACATTTGGCATGGCGCTCGAACCTTGTTCCGAGATGTTTTTGCTGGTATTGATCCAGACTTGGATGCTCAAGTAGAATTTGGAACATTCCAAAAAGTTGGAGATCCAACTACAAGGAAACAGACAGCTTGATACCACACTGCTATGGTATCTTTCACCTCTCTTTTTTGATTTGACATAGGAAACTTCTCCTGTCCTTTCTTTGACTTGACTCTTTTTCTTTTTTTATATGGGAAATGATCCCAAATGACAAGTGAATAGGTGTGGAAGTTATAATTGTAAATAAACCACGATCGAATCTATGGAAGCATTGGTTTATACGTTCCTTTTAGTTTCGACTTTAGGGATCATTTTTTTCGCTATCTTCTTCCGAGAAGCACCTAAGGTTCCGACTAAAAAATGAAATAATTGAATTGAAGTAATAAGTCTCCCAGATGGGGAGACTTATTACTTCAATTCAATTAGTCCCCATGTTCTTCGAATGGATCTCTTAATTGTTGAGAGGGTTGCCCAAACGCGGTATATAAGGCATACCCAGTAAAGCTTACAAGTAAACCAGATATGGAGATGGCGACTAAAGTTGCTGTTTCCATTTTTTTTTGTAGAATTTCAAGATTACAATGGATCTATGAAAAGATCGTGTATTTACAACTACAATGGAATAGTATACAAAGTCAACACCAATGATTAAATAGAATTTATGGTTACACAAACCGTTGAAGATAGTTCTAGAGCTAGGCCAAAACGAACTGGCGCAGGTGGTTTATTGAAACCCTTGAATTCAGAATATGGGAAAGTAGCTCCAGGCTGGGGAACTACTCCTCTTATGGGGGTTGCAATGGCTTTATTCGCGATATTCCTATCTATCATTTTAGAAATTTATAATTCTTCTGTTTTACTGGACGGAATTTTAATGAATTAGGTTTCTACTAACTAAAACAAGGCCTTTCTATTTTAAGCTGCACATTTCTAGACATTCTGGCAGTTCGACCGTGGATTTTTTGTTTCGGTATCTCTGGAATATGAGTGTGTGACTTGTTAGAATTGATCCTATTGAGAATACATAGAAAGGGCCTGTTATCTGTATCAAGATGATTCTAATTCGTCGGATATTATTTATTCTAGTATCTGGAACACGAAATACATAAAGTGGATCAAGAAAAAAAAAAATGGAACTATGATTCATACTAACTATTTAGACCCCGCAACCAGACTGAAAAAAATTCAGGTAGTTCTTAATAAAAAAAGAAATTTTCTTCCTTCCAATCCAATTTTGTTTACCCAAAAGATAACTTTTTTTTCTCTCGATTTTGTCTAGTCATTACACCGATTCAATAAATGATCATCAAGCGGTTTTTATTCGAAGAACCCTTGCCTTTTGGTTAGCTTGAGACTCAATCATCGTGGCTCTAGTATGAATCTAAGGTTTTAATTGAACTGATTCATAGGATCGCAACAAGATAATTTCTATCAGAAAACTACTAGAAATTTGGATTTGGATAAATAAAAAATAGGGACGAGAAAAGTCAAGAGGCCTCTAACGATCAACATAAGGGAAAGAAAGACAGATGAGCCAACTTGAGATTTTTTGGCATTATCATCACAAAGAAGAAATTCTGGATTTTTCTTATTTCATATCTTCAAGGCAAATCGATCCGATACCGTAGCTGATGAAGTTTTTTAATATCCGTTGAAAATTTGTGTGTTTCTGCTTGAGCCGTACGAAATGAAATTTTCATATACGGTTCTCAGAGGGGGGGTCGGACTAGTTACCTATCTCAATAAAGTATATGATTGGTTTGAGGAACGTCTTGAAATTCAGGCAATTGCGGATGATATAACTAGTAAATATGTTCCTCCTCATGTCAACATATTTTATTGTTTAGGGGGAATTACACTTACTTGTTTTCTAGTACAAGTTGCTACTGGTTTTGCTATGACTTTTTACTACCGGCCAACGGTTACAGAGGCTTTTTCCTCTGTTCAATATATAATGACAGAGGCCAACTTTGGTTGGTTAATCCGATCAGTTCATCGATGGTCAGCAAGTATGATGGTTCTAATGATGATCCTGCACGTATTTCGTGTATATCTTACAGGTGGATTTAAAAAACCCCGTGAATTAACTTGGGTCACAGGTGTGGTTTTGGCTGTATTGACTGCATCATTTGGTGTAACTGGTTATTCTTTGCCTTGGGATCAAATTGGTTATTGGGCAGTCAAAATTGTGACAGGTGTACCTGAAGCGATTCCGGTAATAGGATCCCCTTTAGTGGAGTTATTACGCGGAAGTGCTAGTGTGGGCCAATCCACTTTGACTCGTTTTTATAGTTTACACACCTTTGTACTGCCTCTGCTTACTGCCGTATTTATGTTAATGCACTTTCCAATGATACGTAAGCAAGGTATTTCGGGTCCTTTATAGGGAAAGCATATCATAGAGAATTCTAATTCTCATATATCATATCGGGTAGGTTGTGGTATTTCATTGCTACAAACATGGGTTATTGTAAAATAAGACATGTCATTTGGATACTTATCTTCAACTCCGAAGTATTTTGATACAAATAGTTGAAGCGAATTTTACGAAAGAAAATAAGACGGATTATGGGAGTGTGTGACTTGAATTATTGATTTGGCCATGCAGATAGAGAATAGGATCTGCCACATTAGAATTCACGACCAAAGGTGTCTCCGCATCCAATCAACACGTAAGTCTCCCATCTAGGAAGGATAGGCTGGTTCACTCGAGGAGAATATTTTCTATGATCATACCCCAACCATGTCATCCATGAACAGGCTCCGTAAGATCCCGTAGAGTATAAATGGAATAAGTCCTGTGATATGATCCAATTCTATATTTATTACATTTACTTTTTATTTTTATTATAGTATGGAAATGCATTCATTTTCTTTGCATTGATTTCGATCGGCAATACTATCGGAGTAAAAGAGGGGATCTAAGGAAGAGCGTAGGCTAAACTTTTAGATTTTTTATTAGTAACAAGTAAATACTTTGTTTGGACGTAAGAAACTTACGATATTGAGGGGATAAACACCAACTAATCAAGAGACAATCCACAAAGCGATTGATCATGATCAAATTTGTAAGCCCACTTGGATATTGAGCATTTACACATAAGAATAGGATAGTAATTATAGGCGCAACTTCGGAAAAAGATAATCTGATAAAGCTTTTCTTACCTTGAGTCATTATATAACCTATTCTATTGTGGATCTTCCGCGGTCTTATTTCTTTCATTCTTGCTCGAGCCGGATGATGAAAAATTCTCATGTCCGGTTCCTTTGGGGGATGGATCCTAAAGAATTCACCTATCCCAATAACAAAGAAACCTGACTTAAATGATCCTGTATTAAGAGCAAAATTAGCTAAAGGGATGGGACATAATTATTACGGGGAACCCGCGTGGCCCAACGATCTTTTATACATTTTTCCAGTAGTAATTCTAGGTACTATTGCATGCAATGTGGGTTTAGCGGTTCTCGAGCCGTCAATGATTGGTGAACCGGCGGACCCTTTTGCAACACCCCTGGAAATATTACCTGAGTGGTACTTCTTTCCCGTATTTCAAATACTCCGTACAGTACCCAATAAGTTATTGGGCGTTCTCTTAATGGTTTCTGTGCCAACAGGCTTATTGACAGTACCTTTTCTAGAGAATGTCAATAAATTCCAAAATCCATTTCGTCGCCCAGTAGCTACGACCGTTTTTTTAATCGGTACTGCAGTAGCTCTTTGGTTAGGTATCGGAGCAACATTACCCATTGATAAATCCTTAACTTTAGGTCTTTTTTAGGGATTTTTCGAGTGGATTCATTCAACCGTGAAATCTCCTGCATGGGTATCTAGGAAACAGTTACTTCCAAGTGAATCTTCCCTAGATACCTAAAATCTATTTTATTATGATCCATTTCGCGAAAATAGAGATTGTGCTAAAGATGCAAAATTGTTTTCTTTTTATTCTAACTCTAGAAAAAAAGAGGAAAAAATTGCAATGGATTTAAAGTGAGAACTTGTTCTTAGGTAAATCAATTGGGAGATGCTTCTCTAGAGTGTCCCATATAAGCTTTTCATCCTCCATACGAAAACTGTTAATTTTCATAAGATCTTCTTCAGTCTTACTCAAAAGGTCCAATAGTGTATGTATATTGGACCTTTTGAGACAATTATACGTTCTAGAAGGCAATTCTAATTGATCAATAAAAATACAATTCAATGGAATTCCTTTTTTGTTTTTCTTTAGATTAGTGAATCTTTTTTGAAAGGTTAAAAGGGGTGGAGTAAATCTGTTTTTATTTTGGTCGAAACTAATGCCCCCCCCCTCCACGTGTAGAAAAGGAAAAAATAAATCAATCAAATTACGAGAAGCTTCATAAAGTGCTTCTTTAGGGGTTAAACTTCCATTCGTCCATATTTCTAAAAAAAGTATCTCGTGTTTTTCATTTCCATTCCCACAAGAAAAAATACTATAATTTACATTTCGAACAGGCATGGATACAGCATCTATAGGATAACTTCCATCTTGAGAGTTCTTTCTTAGTTCCGTATGATATCCGCAATCTCGCTTGATCTGTAACTCAATACAGAAATCTAGGGGCTCTCTCAAGTTAGCTATAGGTTGTGTCGTATCAACGATTTCTACGGAAGGCGGTAAGATTATATCTTGAGCGGTTATGTATCTAGGACCTTTGACACAAATTGATGCGTCTCTAACTCCATAGAGATTACTTTTCAATACAATTTCTTTCAAATTTAGTAAAATTTCTTGTATGGATTCTTCAATACCCACTATTGTAGAATATTCGTGTGGCGCGTTCCCAAATTTTGCGCGTGTGATACATGTTCCTTCTATTTCTCCAAGTAAAGCTCTTCGCAAGGCAATACCGACAGTATCCGCTTGACCTTTTCTAAGCGGGGACAGAATGAAACGGCCATAATAAAGACGCTTACTATCTACTCTTGATTCAACACACTTCCACTGTAGTGTTTGGTTGGATGCTGTTACCTCCTCTCGAACCATAATAGACTAGTATTATTATTTGATCGGTGAATCGTTTATTTCTCTTGAAAGTGGTTTATTTCTTTTACAGACGTCTTTTTTTAGGAGGTCGACACCCATTATGCGGCATAGGTGTTACATCGCGTATACAACTTAACCGTACACCACTTTTAGCAATGGCTCGTAATGCGGCATCTCTTCCGCTACCAGCACCTTTTACCATAACTTCTGCTCGTTGCAAGCCCACTGTACGAATAGCATCTACTGCTGTTCTTTGACCCGCATAGGGTGATGCTTTTCTTGAGCTTTTGAATCCACAAGTACCTGCGGAGGACCAGAAAACCACCCGACCTTGCGGGTCTGTAACAGTTATAATGGTATTGTTGAAACTGGCTTGAACATGAATAACTCCTTTTGTTATTCTACGTGCACTCTTCCGTAAACTAAAACGGGCATTCCTACGCAAACCAATACGTATTTTCTTACGTGAACCTATTTTTGGCATAGCTTTTGTCATATTTTATTATCTCATAAATATGAGTTGGAAATAACAAAAAGAAAAAAAGATACAAAGATATCCGTTTCGGGGTAAAATATATTCTTTACTTGAATTTTTTTATTTTGAATTTGGACATTTCCGTGGGTACTTTATTTTGACTTTTTAGAGGGGAAAGCTTCTTTTTCGAAGGATTACCCCTGTCTTTGTTTATGCTTCGGATTGGAACAAATGACTCTAATTCGCCCACGCCTATGAATCAGGCGACATTTTGTACAAATTTTGCGGACGGAAGCTCGTATTTTCATATTTAGGTACTCCTTTTATGAATTTACTCTTTTGGAAAAAATAAGTCTCTTCATTTAAATTTGGAAACTTGGAATTTATTACCCTAGAAAACCTAATCCTTTGAATCTTTGGTATCCTTCAAATCTTCCGTATCCTTTGAGTTTTCGTTACGCTTCGAATCTTTATGGGGAAGTCTAAAAATTATACGTCCCTTGCTTGAATCATAACGACTTACTTCAATTTTGACCCTATCCCCCATAAGTATTCGTATAGAACTGGACCGGATTTTTCCTGAAATATAGCCCAGGATGATGGTGTCATTTTCTAGCCGAACGCGGAACATTCCGTTGGGTAGGGCTTCCATAACTAAACCTTCGAAAGTTACTTTTGCTTCTCTCGGTTTTTTTTTTTCTCTCCTATTTTTTTTTTCTGTCATATTTTTTTTCTCCTATTTTTTGATTTTTATTTCCAAAATAGGAAGTTCGAGATAGAATTCGTGCACTATAGGCGGGGCCATTACCATATATAACATAAGACTTCTCCCCCGATTCTCTTTAGTCGAGCTTCTCGATCTGTTATTATACCTCTAGAAGTAGAAAGAATAGCAATTCCCATTCCGCCCAAAACCTTAGGAATTCCTTGATAGTTAGCATAAATTCGTAAGCTAGGTCGGCTGATACGTTTTAAAAAGGTTCTAGTTCTATAAATTCCCTTTCTAGTCTTTCTCTTTTGATGCCGCAAAGTTGAAACCAAGAAATATCTGTTATTTTCCTGATGTCTTCGAACACTTTCAATAAAACCCTCTCGTAGAAGTATTTTAACAATGTTTTCGGTAATATTTGTAGATACTACTCGAACAGTTCCTTTTTTATTCATGTCCGCGTTTCTTATAGAGGTTAGTAAATCAGCAATAGTATCTTTGCCCATAAGACTCTAATTCTAGGTTCCTCCTTATTTTTCTATAATGAACGTGTTTTCTTTTTTCTTTTAATTTTTTTTTTAAGCATATACGTGAGAAACAATCTACTAATTTTTCTTTGATCTATATCTCGTCTACTAGTATTTATAATACTTCAGGAGCTAATGAAACTATTTTAGTAAAATTCAATTCTCTCAATTCCTCGGCAATCGCGCCAAAAACTCGAGTTCCTTTTGGATTTCCTTTTTGATCAATGATAACTGCTGCGTTGTCATCATAGCGTATTATTATACCGTCTTTGCATTTGAATTCTTTACATGTACGTACAATTACAGCTCGAATTACTTCAGATCTTTCTAGAGGCATTTGGGGCACTGCGTCTTTGATTACAGCAACAATAACATCACCAATACGAGCATATCGCTGATTACCAGCAGCTCCTATGACTCGAATACACATCAATTTTCGGGCTCCACTGTTATCTGCTACATTTAAAAGGGTCTGAGGTTGAATCATATTATTTTGATTTCAATTTATTATTTCAATGCAAAAGGAGGAAATCAATATTGTCTATCTATTTATAGAAGGACAAATCTGGGTTTTCAATATTCTTTTTGAGGGTTCGATATCCCTAATCGAAGAAATTGACTTCGTATGGGCATTTTACTGGCAGCTATTTCCATAGCTGCTCTAGCTACAGTTTCGGATACTCCGCTCATTTCATAAAGTATTCGACCCGGTTTAACAACGGCTACCCAATATTCGGGGGATCCCTTTCCAGAGCCCATACGTGTTTCTGTGGGTCTCATTGTAACCGGTTTGTCGGGAAATATACGTACCCATAGTTTTCCACCACGACGTGCATATCGTGTCATTGCTCTTCGCCCTGCTTCTATCTGTCTCGCTGTGATCCAAGCGGGTTCAAGTACTTGAAGAGCGTATCTACCGAAACAAATACAATTGCCTCGATGGGATTTTCCCTTCATTCTTCCTCTATGTTGTTTACGAAATCTAGTTCTTTTGGGGTTATAGTCGATGGTTCTTTCTTAGTTCCATCTCTACTGCAAAACTGGACATGAGAGTTTCTTCTCATCCAGCTCCTCGCGAATAAAATGAGAAAGCATGCAAATTTCTCTAATTCCTAATAAATATTCAAAGATATTACAGATAGATACACATCAATATATAATAGAAAAATATATAGTTAAGAAAGAAGATCTATAATATATTCAAATTCTATATTTGGATATAATGTAATCCTTCTTTTTCTAAGGAATTCCCTTATTTTTACTCTTATTGAATCGTGGTAAAGTATTCTAATGCAATAAAGATTTCGCGGGCGAATTTTTACTCTTTCCTGTCTTATTTGTTAATTTCTAACTTACCAAATAAAGCAATTTTTTTGGTTTGTTCCGCCATCCCACCCAATGAAGTTTTAGGATTCTTTTCAATAAAATCCTATCCAGTCATAGGTTTTGTCGTTCCCACAGCTTCTCCTTTAATGGTTAGGTTTGAATCCTGCAATGGAGCTTCCAAAAAATTTCTTTCCGAGTCAATTTTCTCAGTTTTATTAACACGGGCTACTCCTTATTATTGCTTTTAATTTGTATTTTTTGTTTCAAGTTACGATTTCGAATTCTCTCTTATTTTTATTATTTTAATATATTGTGCTTTATCACATTGCCTTTTATGGTGTAATCCATAGACCATACACATCGGAATCCTATATCTTTCTTATTCTTTTTCCTTCTATCTATCATCCCTCCTTTTATCCACATCCTTTTAGTTTTGCTTCACAACCTAGAATCCTGTTTCTTTTTTAGAGAAAAAAATGCAGTTGCTACAACTATATGATAGATCCGCTCATTTATGATCGATGTATTTATTCACATAGTGACTGTTTCTTAGTTAGGATCTTGATAATACGAAGCAATAGGTTGGTTATTTAGTTAATTTTATAGAATTACTAAGTTTTTTCTATTTTTAGTAGGGTTCGGTCAATTTTTTCGAATCCCATTTTTGGCCTTAAAGAAAAAACTAACGAGTCGCACACTAAGCATAGCAATTATATTAAAAGATTTAGAAATTTTCATTAAATCTTATAGAAAGAGATATAATTTCTTCTTTTTTTCAGGGATTTCGGGAAAAATAAGGTTCTTTTCTTTTTTATTTTATCACAGGGCAGAATGGGAAGACAAGGTTAGTTATTCTTCTTCTACGAATATCCAAATTTTTACACCTAATACTCCATAGATAGTTCGAATTGGATAGCAGCAATAATCTATTTTAGCGCGAATTGTTTGAAGGGGAAGTCTACCCTTTTTGATGCATTCGGCACGTGCAATTTCTTTCCCTGCTAGACGACCTGCAATTTGGATTTTTACTCCCTTTATATCTGCTTTTTTAGTTAATTCAATGGCTTTTTTCATTGCCTTTCGGAATGAAACTCTATTTTTTAATTGGAAAGCTATATATTCTGCAAGAATGTTAGGTTGTCTATAAGGCTCTTTAACTTTTTCGATAGCAATATTAAGTCTCTGGTTTACAGAATTCACTTCCTTTTGGAGATCTTTCTCTAATTCTTCGATTGCTCCTTTTTTTTTTAATAAATTGGGGAATCCAATATGGATTATGACGTGGGTTGTGTCAATTTCTTTTTGAATTTCTATATGTGTAATTACTTCGGAACTTGAGTCTGATTCTATTTTTCTATTCGAGCTTTTTTTCCTATTCTTTTGTATATAGTTCTTGATACAATTCCGTATTTTTTTATCTTCCTGTAGACCTTCAGAATAATTTTTTGGTTGTGCAAACCAAAAGGAATGGTGATTTTGGGTTGTACCAAGTCTGAAACCGAGTGGATTTATTTTTTGTCCCATATTTTTCTATTCTATTTTTTTTATTGGGAATCGAAATCTTAGATTAATCTAAAGATTTTTTGATTTCTTTACTATATTTAGTACAATTGTTATATGACACATGGTTTTTTTTATAGGATAACCGCGTCCTCGAGCCCGAGGTCTGAATTTTTTCATAATAGTACTTCTACTAACTTCGGCTTTAGTGATGAATAAACTTGCTTTGTCGAAATTCCTATAATGAGTAGCATTTGCTGCTGCCGAATAAACCAACTTTAAGATGGGATAAGATGCTCGATAAGGCATGAGGTTGAGTATCATAACGGTTTCCTCGTAGTAACGCCAGCGAATCTCATCAAGAACTCTTTGTGCTTTGAAAACAGACATATTTATGCGTTTTTGAGCTTTGAAAACCCGTTCGAACTTAAGTAGACGATCGGTTGGAACTTTTCTTGCGAGTTTCCTTAGCTCGTTCTTCTTTTTCTTTATCCTAGGGGTATACTTTACCAATTTGAAACTTGTCATAAATAAGGTTATTACCCGATTACCTTTACTTTAATTTGATATAAAATGGGTTTATTCTGAATCTTTCTATTCTGAATTCAGTTAACGACGAGATTTAGTATCCTTTCTCGCACTTTCATAACTCGTGAAATGCCGAGTAGGCACGAATTCCCCCAATTTGCGACCTACCATCGGATTTGTTATGTAAATAGGTATATGTTCCTTTCCATTATGAATCGCGATTGTATGGCCAACCATTGCGGGTAGAATGCTAGATGCCCGGGACCACGTTACTATTGTTTCTTTCTCCTCCTTCATATTGATCTTTTCGATTTTTGCCAATAAATGACGAGCTACAAAAGGATTCGTTTTTTTTCGTGTCACAGCTGATTACTCCTTTTTTCTTTTTAAAGAGTGGCATCCTATGTCCACTATCTCGATCGAGGTATGGAGGTCAGAATAAATAGAATAATGATGAATGGAAAAAAGAGAAAATCTTTTAGCTGTATAAGGGGCGGATGTAGCCAAGTGGATCAAGGCAGTGGATTGTGAATCCACCATGCGCGGGTTCAATTCCCGTCGTTCGCCCATCGCATTATTGCAAATTCCAAAAATGCAATTTTCCATATTCCTAGTTACGTATTTACTTACGGCGACGAAGAATAAAACTATCACTATATTTTTTCCTTTTCCTAGTTCTTCTTCCAAGCGCAGGATAACCCCAAGGGGTTGTGGGTTTTTTTCTACCAATGGGGGCTTTCCCTTCACCGCCCCCATGGGGGTGGTCCACAGGGTTCATAACTACCCCTCTTACTACGGGGCGTTTACCTAGCCAACACTTAGATCCGGCTCTACCCAAACTTTTTTGGTTCACCCCAACATTACCCACTTGTCCGACTGTTGCTAAGCAGTTTTGGGATACCAAACGGACCTCCCCAGATGGTAATCTTAAAGTGGCCAATTTACCCTCTTTTGCAATCAGTTTCGCTACAGCACCTGCTGCTCTAGCTAATTGCCCACCCCTTCCACGTGTGATTTCTATGTTATGTATGGCCGTGCCTAAGGGCATATCGGTTGAAGTAGATTCTTCTTTTTTCTCAAAAAACCCCTTCCCAAACTGTACAAGCTTCTTCCAAAGCATACGGCTTTCTAGATGTATATGACGATCTCTAGACAGATGGATCTTATATGAATCGTATGATGAAGTACCACATCAGTGGATATATAGAAAAGGAATCCAAATCCGCCGAATCGCTCATGTTATGATCTTCTACATCCTAGGTCTCCGCGTTCCGTCATCTGGCTTATGTTCTTCATGTAGCATTCAGATCGAATGACTCTATGAAATTACGTCGATACTTCCACATATTATGGGTAACGTAGGAGACATCCCTATTTTCACCCGGAGGTCTTAATTACCACTGCTTAGCTTTCAATTCGCCTCTGACCATCAAATTAAATGTGAATAACCCGTCCTCCTCTCTTTGAAACAAGGGGCGCTTCCGGTTCTGTGCGTGCTTCAAACAATTTTGTCTTCTCCATATTACCATATCTCCAGAGTCAATAATTTTCTATGAGGAACTACTGAACTCAATCACTTGCTGCCGTTACTCAACAGTTTTCTGTTGAGGTCTATCCCGTAGAGGTAGTCAAATTGGATCAGTGATCGATTTCTAGGTTTCGTCGTAAACCTAATTGGTTACTTCCAATTACGTAAATCAATAGTTCAAACCGCACTCAAAGGTAGGGCATTTCCCATTGATATAGGAACTTTTGTACCAGAAACAATAGTATCTCCAATTATAGCCCCTCTGGGATGTAAAATATATCTCTTCTCACCATCCCCATAGTGTATGAGACAAATGTATGCATTTCGATTAGGGTCATATTCTATGGTTACGATTCTACCAGATATGTCTTTTTGATTCCGTCGAAAATCGATTTTACGGTATAGGCGCTTATGACCTCCCCCTCTATGCCTTGCGGTAATGATTCCTCTGGCATTACGACCTTTACCACAACGGTGCCGTCCATGGATCAATTTATTTCGTGGATTGGATTTCACTTGCCTGTCTACGGTTCCCTTGCGTGTGCTCGGGATAGGTGTTTTGTATAAATGTTTCGCCGTATTATTAAGTATTCTCCTTTAGTTCTTTTCTCTATCTAGAAGTGGAATAGAATAACCCGGTTGAAGGGTAATGATCATACGTCTGTAATCCATTGTATGTCCCAGAATAGGTCCCATTCTTCTACCCTTTCCGGGTAGTCGATGGCTATTCACAGCTACTACCTTAACACCAAAGAAGAGTTCGACCCAATGCTTTATTTCTGTCTTAGTGAATCCCGATTCGACATTAGAAGTATATTGATTCTTTCCCAATAAACGAAGGCTCTTTTCTGTAAATACTGCGTATTTGATTCCATCCATAAATCGACTTTCCCTCCTATGCTCTGAGTTCCAGTATCGATAAGAATTCGAGTTCTTATTGTTCTTATGTTATGGTATGAATATACCATAACAATTCGTTATGTATGGATGATGGATGAGATTCCATGGATAGAGAGACTGTTCCAATAGACTTATGGAACGTTCCCGTTCGCGTGCATCCAGCAGGAATTGAACCCGCAAATTTACCAATTATGAGTTGGGCGCTTTAACCATTCAGCCATGGATGCTTAACAGGGATCATCGTACATCGTAAATAACCAATTTTCATATAGAAAGACATATCATAGAAAAAGGAAATCGAAAATATTCGGAGATGGCAAATATTCGGAGATGACTATGAAAACACCTCTCTGGATCCTCGAATTGAAAGAGAGATTGAGAGGGATCAAGAATCCTAATTCTCGCTATTTGGAATGGATCCAACTCTATTGAGTCTGACTCATAGTGATCATTTCTCTTTAGCAAAGAATGACCTTG